TAACCATTCAGCCATGGATGCTTAACAGGGATCATCGTACATCGTGAATAACCAAATTCCAATTGAAATGAAATCTTTAGGAGGAATCAATGAAACGACATCAATTCAAATCCTGGATATTCGAATTGAGAGAGATCAAGAATTCTCACTATTTCTTAGATTCATGGATCAAATTCGATTCAGTGGGATCTTTCACTCACATTTTTTTCCACCAAGAACGTTTTATGAAACTCTTTGACCCCCGAATTTGGAGTATCCTACTTTCACGTGATTCACAGGGTGCAACAAGCAATCGATATTTCACGATCAAAGGTGTAGTACTGCTTGTAGTAGTGGTCCTTATATCTCGTATTAACAATCGAAAGATGGTTGAAAGAAAAAATCTCTATTTGATGGGGCTTCTTCCTATACCTATGAATTCCATTGGACCCAGAAAGGAGACATTGGAAGAATCTTTTTGGTCTTCCAATAGAAATAGGTTGATTGTTTCGCTCCTGTATCTTCCAAAAAGGAAAAAGATTTCTGAGAGTTGTTTCATGGATCCGCAAGAGAGTACTTGGGTTCTCCCAAGAAAGAAAAAGCGTATCATGCCTGAATCTAACCGGGGTTCGCGGTGGTGGAGGAACCGGATCGGAAAAAAGAGGGATTCTAGTTGTCAGATATCTAATGAAACCGTAGCTGGAATTGAGATCTCATTCAAAGAGAAAGATAGCAAATATCTGGAGTTTCTTTTTTTATCCTATACGGATGATCCGATCCGCAAGGACCATGATTGGGAATTGTTTGATCGTCTTTCTCCGAGGAAGAAACGAAACATAATCAACTTGAATTCGGGACAGCTATTCGAAATCTTAGGGAAAGACTTGATTTGTTATCTCATGTCTGCTTTTCGTGAAAAAAGACCAATTCAGGGGGAGAGTTTCTTCAAACAACAAGGAGCTGGGGCAACTATGCAATCCAATGATATTGAGCATGTTTCCCATCTCTTCTCGAGAAACAAGTGGGGTATTTCTTTGCAAAATTGTGCTCAATTTCATATGTGGCAATTCCGCCAAGATCTCTTCGTTAGTTGGGGGAAGAATCAGCACGAATCGGATTTTTTGAGGAACGTCTCGAGAGAGAATTGGATTTGGTTAGACAATGTGTGGTTGGTAAACAAGGATCGGTTTTTTAGCAAGGTACGGAATGTATTGTCAAATATTCAATATGATTCCACAAGATCTATTTTCGTTCAAGTAACGGATTCTAGCCAATGGAAAGGATCTTCTTCTGATCAATCCAGAGATCATTTCGATTCCGTTAGAAATGAGAATTCAGAATATCACACATTGATCGATCAAACAGAGATTCAGCAACTAAAAGAGAGATCGATTCTTTGGGATCCTTCCTTTCTTCAAACGGAACGAACAGAGATAGAATCAGATCGATTCCCGAAATGCCTTTTTGGATCTTCCTCCATGTCCTGGCTATTCACGGAACCTGAGAAGCGGATGAATAATCATCTGCTTCCGGAAGAAATCGAAGAATTTCTTGGGAATCCTACAAGATCAATTCGTTCTTTTTTCTCTGACAGATGGTCAGAACTTCATCTGGGTTCGAATCCTACTGAGAGGTCCACTAGAGATCATAAATTGTTGAAGAAAAAACAAGATGTTTCTTTTGTCCCTTCCAGGCGAGCGGAAAAGAAAGAAATTGTTGATATATTCAAGATAATTACGTATTTACAAGATACCGTCTCAATTCATCCTTCGGAACCAGATCCGGGATGTGATATGGTTCCGAAGGATGAACCGGATATGGACAGTTCCAATAAGATTTCATTCTTGAACAAAAATCCATTTTTTGATTTCTTTCATCTATTCCATGACCGGAACAAAGGGGGATACGCGTTACGCCACGATTTTTTTGAATCAGAAGAGAGATTCCCAGAAATGGCGGATCTATTCACTCTATCAATAACCGAGCCAGATCTGGTGTATCATAGGGGATTTGCCTTTTCTATTGATTCCTACGGGTTGGATCAAAAAAGATTCTTGAATGAGGTATTCAACTCCAGAGATGAATCGAAAAAGAAATCTTTATTGGTTCTACCTCCTCTTTTTTCTGAGGAGAATGAATCTTTTTCTCGAAGGATCAGAAAAAAATCGGTCCGGATCTACTGCGGGAATGAGTTGGAAGATCCCAAACTAAAAACAGCGGTATTTGCTAGCAACAACATAATGGAGGCAGTCAATCAATATAGATTGATCCGAAATCTGATTCAAATCCAATATAGCACCTATGGGTACATAAGAAATGTATCGAATCGATTCTTTTTAATGAATAGATCCGATCGCAACTTCGAATATGGAATTCAAAGGGATCAAATAGGAAATGATACTCTGAATCATATAACTATAATGAAATATACGATCAACCAACATTTATCGAATTTGAAAAAGAGTCAGAAGAAATGGTTTGATCCTCTTATTTCTGGAACTGAGAGATCCATGAATCGGGA